ATTATTTTGTCCCACAAAATTCTATTACTGACTCTTTTTACAAATGAATTAAGTAAGTTCAAGTTTAGGAAAGATGAATAAATAGGCTTATATAAAAAACCGGCTATAAATATCCCCAAAAAAGCTATACTGACCGAAAAACTCGCATTTGTCACAAATTCGGACCAATCCACAAAATTCTTTGAATTCTGATGTAAAAGGTTTATAGACGGATTTAACAATTTTGATAATATATCCCAATCAATTCCCTCTTCATTCAAAGGAATTCCTATAACTCCAATAACACAAGTAAATAGAACTAATATAAACATGGAAAATAGCATAGTATTGTCTGATTCAGGGGGATAAGAAAAAGGATTTTGAATGTCAAGAATGCCAAAATGAGGAATAATAATAAAAGGACATATCATTTTTTTTCCATTCCCATCAATTTGATATGTCTTATTCCAAAAAAAAGAAATCCTTTCATTATTATTCATTGTTAATAAAGGAAAGTTGCTTTTAATCGTTTTTGGTATTTTTTTTCCCCATAAAGATATTGAATAGCAAGAACCTCTTTTTTGACCACTGTAATTTTTAAAATGGACATTGAAATGTCCCTCAAAAGTAAGTAAATAGATTCGAAACATATAAAATGCGGTTAATCCTGCAGTTGAACAAGCTATTATTGCGAAAATTGGTGAATAGAACCAACTATCATTAAGAATTTCATCTTTGGACCAAAAACAAGCGAGGGGTGGAATACCACAAAGAGAAAGCGTACCCACTAAAAAAGCAGTTTTTGTAATTGGTACATGCTTTTTTAAACCTCCCATAAGAACCATATTCTGGCTTTTATCTGGAGAATATCCAACAATAGCTTCCATTGAATGAATAATGGATCCGGATCCTAAAAACAACAATGCTTTTGAATAAGCATGAGTAATCAAATGAAATAAAGCAACTCGATAAGACCCCATACCTAAGGCTAACATCATATAACCCAGTTGAGACATTGTAGAATAAGCTAAACTTCTTTTAATATCTTTTTGAGCAAGGGCTAAAGTAGCCCCTAATAGTACTGTTACTATACCTATTAAAGATATGAAATTCATTATGTAAGGTATGATTATAAAAAGAGGAAGGAGGCGAGCTACAAGAAAAATCCCTGCTGCTACCATAGTAGCGGCATGTATAAGAGCCGAAATAGGAGTGGGCCCTTCCATGGCATCAGGTAACCATACATGAAGGGGGAATTGTGCAGATTTAGCAACTGCACCTGTAAATAAAAAAAAGGCACACAAAGTAAGAAATAAAAAATTCAACTGATTATTATAAACCAATTTATTCAATATTTCGAACAAATCCCGAAATTCAAAACTACCCGTTATCCAATAAAGACCTAAAATTCCTAATAATAAACCAAAATCGCCTACACGATTAGTTACAAACGCTTTTTGACAAGCAATTGCCGCAATAGGTCGTGTGAACCAAAAACCTATTAATAGATAAGAACACATTCCAACTAATTCCCAAAAAATATAAATCTGTATCAAATTAGAACTAGTAACTAACCCCAACATGGAAGTATTGAAAAAACTCATATAAGCAAAAAACCTCAAATATCCTTGATCATGAGACATATAATTGTCACTATAAAAAAGAACCAGAATTCCAACAGTAGTAATTAATATTAACATAATAGAAGTAAGCGGATCAATTAAGTAACCAAACTCTAAAGAAAAATCATTATTTATCGTCCAAGACCATACATATTGATAGATAGAACTTCTATTTATTTCCTGAATGGATAGATAGACTGAAAGTATCATAACTATACTTAATAGTAAAATACTAGGAAAAGACCACATACGTCGAAGATTTTTTGTTGCCGCCGGAAAAAGGAGAAGTCCAACTCCTATTAACATAGGAACTGGAAGTGGAATGAAAGGTATAATCCATGAATATTGATATGCATATTCCATAAAAAAACCTTTTTATTATTCTATTCTTAATTAATTCTTTCTGATTCACCAGCTCTTACTTATTTCTTTTTTTTTCTTATTTCTTTCTTTAGGTTCAATAATCACTAAAAAATAAAAACTCAGTTTTTATTCTTAATTATTTCTTTCTCAAATACTTCAAATATTCAGATCAAGAAGTTAGAATGAATAGAACCAAGCAAGCTAATATTGAAAATTCAATAAAATGAAAAACAAAAATTATTATTTATTTCGTATTATACTAATTTATTATATCTGTAGACCAAAAAAATAATTACATACACCAAATATTCACAGAGTACTTAACACATTACTTTATTCTGACTATTTTGTTTATTTTTAATCATTAAATAATTCATCATGGAACTTATTATTTCCAAAAAACCTTTTTTTGTAGGGAAGACTATTATAATATCCGACATTTCTCTTTCCATATCATAAAAAAAAGTTATTTTGAATTAATTTAATAGGCAAGGATTTTTTTATCTTTTGGTCTATTTTGTTACATGTAAAAATCTAGCACGAAAGATTGAAAAAAAATCCAAAATTGTTTGAATACTAAATATTGCTTGAATACTAAATGTTTTTCACATTCAACTAGAGAAATGCATAACTTTTTCAAATTTATTCTTCATGGCAGTTCCAAAAAAACGTACTTCTATATCAAAAAAACATATTCGTAAACATATTTGGAAAAAAAAGGCATATTTTGCAGCGTTGAAAGCTTTTTCATTAGCGAAGTCTCTTTCTACTGGGAATTCTAAAGGTTTTTTTGTGCGACAATCAAATAATCAAACGTTAGATTAACTAATCTAATATGCAAATATGAAAATGGTATTAAAAAAAAAAGATACAAAGTTCACTCCTATTTTTAATATGTTTTCTCATTTCCGGATGGGGAAAATAAGAATCCCCATCGATTTACTTGTAATACTAAATAAAATGAATTGACTCCTTCAATTTCAATCTCGACGATTAAATAAAAAAAGGTTATTATTATTTCGAATAGGCCGCTATGGTGAAATCGGTAGACACGCTGCTCTTAGGAAGCAGTGCTAGAGCATCTCGGTTCGAGTCCGAGTAGCGGCATGGCATCTTCGAAAAGAAAGACAATAAGTCCTATAATGAATTCAATTCCCGATTTCCATGCCGTATACGTATATATAATTAATTAGGTTACTCCACTTTCCAAATTTGAGAATCTTTATGATATTTTTGACCTTAGAACATATATTAACTCATCTATCATTTTCGATCGTTTCAATTGTAATTACAATTTTTTTGATAACCTTATCAGTCGATGAAATCGTAGGACTCTATAATTCGTCAGAAAAAGGAATGATAGCTACTTTTTTCTGTATAACAGGATTACTAATCACTCGTTGGATTTATTCGGGGCATTTCCCATTAAGTGATTTATATGAATCATTAATTTTTCTTTCATGGAGTTTCTCCCTTATTTCTATGGTCCCGTATTTAAAGAAAAATTATTTAAGTGCAATAACCGCGCCAAGTACGATTTTTACCCAAGGCTTTGCTACTTCAGGTCTTTTAACTGAAATGCATCAATCTGAAATATTAGTACCTGCTCTTCAATCTCAGTGGTTAATGATGCACGTAAGTATGATGATATTGGGCTATGCGGCTCTTTTATGTGGATCATTATTATCAGTAGCTCTTTTAATTATTACATTTCGAAAAGTCATAAGGATTTTTAGTAAAAAAAAAAAATTTGTAAATGAGTCATTTTTCTTTGACGAGATCCAATGCATGAATCAAAGAGGCAATGTTTTACTGAACACTTCTTTTTTTTATTCTAGAAATTATTACAGGGCTCAACTAATTCAACAATTAGATCAGTGGAGTTATCGTATTATTAGTTTAGGGTTTATCTTTTTAACCATAGGTATTCTTTCGGGAGCAGTATGGGCTAATGAGGCATGGGGATCATATTGGAATTGGGACCCAAAAGAAACTTGGGCATTTATTACTTGGACCATATTTGCTATTTATTTACATAGTAGAACAAATCAAAATTCTGAAAGTGTAAATTGCGCTATTGTGGCTTCTATGGGCTTTCTTATAATTTGGATATGCTATTTTGGGGTTAATTTATTAGGAATAGGGTTACATAGTTATGGTTCATTTAATTTCCATTAAAATCTAATTAAATTCAAAAAGATTCCGACAAATATAGAACAGCATAATAAAATCAAAAAAAAATCAAATAAATAGAATATCAATTCTAAATACTAAATAGAAGTAAGAATATAAGAAAAAACTTCCTATTTCATGGAAGCTGTTGAGAACCATTTGAATCACTATACTACTTGATTCAAAAGGTTCTCACAAAGACCAAAGACATCTAGTTACAATTTGAATTTCTTTTTACTTATTTTTTGACTTTCCCTTTACTTTACCTTAAGATAAAAAAATTCTTTTTAATTGTAAAACGAACAATATATAGGATTATTTATTTTTTCTTCTTTTATTCATGAAAACTATCGAAAAAAATAAGTAGATATAATAGTTTCAACCTTGTCAACTGAAAGTGAGAGAACGAAATCCGGATAAATACCAATACCCATTATTGGTAGAAGGATAGAGATCGAAATAAATAACTCTCGCGGCCCAGAATCAAAAAAATAAGAGTTTTGAACATTCAAAATCTTGTATCCATAGAACATTTGGCGTAACATAGATAATAAATAAATAGGAGTTAATATCATCCCAATTGCCATTACAAAAGTAATTAGCATTTTTGGCATTAAGAGATATTGTTGGCTGGTAATTATTCCAAAAAAGACTATCAATTCGGCAATAAAACCACTCATGCCGGGTAATGCAAGCGAAGCCATTGCTAAGATACTGAACATCGTGAATATTTTTGGAAGGGGAATCGCCATTCCACCCATTTCGTCCAGATAAACAATCCGTACTCTATCATAACTTGTTCCTGCCAAGAAAAAAAGAGCAGCGCCAATAAATCCGTGAGAGATTATTTGTAAAATGGATCCATTGAGTCCCGTATCAGTTAGCGAGCCAACTCCGATAATTATGAAACCCATATGAGATACAGAGGAATAGGCTATTCTTTTTTTTAAATTACGTTGACCAAGAGATGTTGAAGCTGCATAGATTATTTGTATTGCACCTACGATAATCAACCAAGGAGAAAAAATAGAATGAGCATGAGGGAATAATTCCATATTGATCCGAACCAAACCATATGCTCCCATTTTTAATAAAATTCCGGCTAGAAGCATACAAGTACTATAATGTGCCTCCCCATGGGTGTCTGGTAACCATGTATGTAAAGGTATAATAGGTGATTTGACAGCAAAAGCAATAAGAAATCCTATATAAAATATTAGTTCTAATGCCACAGGATAGGATTGGTTAGCTAATATGTCAAAATTTAATGTCGGTTCATTGGAGCCATATAAAGCAATACCCAGAACTCCTATTAATAGAAAAATGGAACCTCCCGCAGTGTACAAAATAAACTTTGTAGCTGAATACAGACGTTTCCTTCCCCCCCACATGAATAGAAGTAAATAAACGGGAATTAATTCTAACTCCCACATGATGAAAAAAAGTAAAAGGTCGTGAGAAGAAAATGATCCTATTTGACCGCTATACATTGCTAACATCAGGAAATGGAATAATCGGGGATCCCGAGTAACTGGCCAAGCTGCTAAAGTAGCTAAAGTGGTTATAAATCCCGTCAGTAAAATGGGTCCTATAGAAAGTCCATCTATTCCCAATCTCCAGTAAAAATCAAAACAATCGATCCATTTAGAATCCTCTACTAGTTGGGTTAATGGATCATTCAATTGGAAATGATAACAGAATGTATAGGTCATTAAAAGGAGTTCTAAAATACCAATACATATTGTATACCAACGAATGACCTTATTCCCTCTATGAGGGAGAAAGAAAATTAAAGAACCCGCGAATATTGGCAAAACTACAATTATTGTTAACCAAGGAAAATCATTCGTGGTAAAGACAAGATAAGATACACTTGAACCCCCAAAACCCGTTCTTTTTTGAGAACGGGTTTTTGTCGGTAAAAAAAATCAATTGTATTCAAAATGTATTTAATTAAGTAATTTTTTCCGGACCTTATTAATAAGCTAGACCCATGCTTCGAGTTGTTTCATGCCATAAATAAACTCGAACGCTCAAAAAATCTGTTGGGCAAGCGGATTCACATCTCTTACAACCGACACAGTCCTCTGTTCTTGGAGCAGAAGCTATTTGCTTAGCTTTACATCCATCCCAAGGTATCATTTCTAATACATCTGTTGGGCAGGCTCGAACACACTGAGTACATCCTATACATGTATCATAAATCTTTACTGAATGTGACATTGGGTCGATAATTTTTTGAATGTCATAAATCTTCGATCTAGTAAACTTGTAAATAAATCATATATTTAGACACCGGATGAATCAATGATTTTACCATGATTTTTCTAATCAATCAAATTCTGAATCGGCTATGAGATCGGACCAAAATACTTTGATTTCTTGCATTTTTTTTAGTCTACATATTATACATAATACTAGTTTGAATTGATGAATATTAGAATTTCTAAAATGAACTAATACTGCTTAGTTATTTAACAAATTAGATTGATTGATACGAGTTGATTTTCTGTTACGATAAATTGACGAAACAATTGCTAACCCTATAGCTGCTTCAGCCGCGGCAATGGCTATAACAAAAATCGAGAAAATATCTCCTTTTAATTGTCGATTATCAAAAAAATCTGAAAATGTTACGAAATTAATATTAACCGCATTCAGTATAAGTTCAAGACACATAAGAGCCCTAACCATATTTCGACTTGTGATCAATCCATAGATACCAATAGAAAATAAATAGGCACTCAAAACAAGTACATGTTCGAGTATCATTGACCAGCTCCTAAAAAATTTTGATTCATTTCAACATGAAAAAAATTCAACGGATTCGATTGACTATAATGTAACAAGTACAAAATAACGAAATATATTATTATTTTGATTTGGTAATAGATCAAAAGAAAAATATCGATATTTTTCTTTTCTACATGAATAGTCTTCCAATAGAATTGAAGATAAATGGATTTGATAAGAGAGAACAAATTAGAATTTTGATTGCTGTTAATATTAATAGTTCTAAAGATTTCTCATTGACGAGCAACAGCAATTGCACCTATCAAAGCAACTAAAAGAATTATGGAAATTAGTTCAAATGGGAGAAAAAAATCTGTTGATAAATGAATTCCTATTTGTTGACTATTACCTATCAAATCTTGCTCGATAATCTGGTTTGAGTTTGTTGTCCAAATAATTCCGTACCAAGACGTATCGAGAATAGTGGTAATTAGTGAAACAAAAATACTTGTACAAACCAACGAAGTAATCCCCTCCCCAACAGTCCAAAGATTCCAATCTTTGGAATATTCTGAACCATTCATAAACATCACAGCAAATAATATTAAAACGTTTATAGCTCCCACGTAAATAAGGAGCTGCGCAGCCGCTACAAAATAAGAGTTTGATGAAATATAAAATAAGGATATACAAACAAGAACCAATCCCAACGCAAAGGCAGAATAAATTTGATTGGTAAGTAATATCACCCCCAGACCTCCTAATAGAAGACCGGATCCCAGAAAAACGAAAAGAAAATCATGTATTGGTCCAGGCAAATCCATTATATATACAAGCTAAATAAATCAAAATGTTTTTCATGATTTTATTGACCCGACCAGGGATTTTTTTCTGATAGGTTCCTAATTGAATTCAATTCTAATCTAAGGGTTTAAAATTGGTGTAGGTCCAATTAGTGTACCAATATGGTTTTTCCCTTACCCAAAAGAGCAAAGAGAAACGTTAATTTATTTCGAAACTAGATATTGAAATAATTCAATTATTAGATTGATTTCAAAATTGAGTCGCATTTCTCAACAACTAATCAATAGTTCATTGGAATTTATAGTTATTGACCAAACAAAGAAAAAAATAAGGAATGAGTTCCTTTTCCTTATAGATTCAATCAAATTGAACCTTACTAATTCTAGATCACTCTTTAATCAAAATCAAAGGATTTTACTTTTTAAAATTGTATTTGAGGCGAATTCAAAATTGTTCGAATTGTATAATCGTTAATTACTGACATTGGTAAACGACCCAATGCGATTTGATTATAATTCAATTCGTGACGATCATAAGTAGAAAGCTCGTATTCTTCAGTCATTGATAAACAATTTGTTGGACAATACTCAACGCAATTACCACAAAATATACAAATTCCGAAATCAATACTATAATTAAGCAAGCGTTTTTTTCGCATACCGGTTTCCAATTTCCAATCAACAACGGGTAGATCTATAGGGCATACACGAACACATACTTCACAAGCAATACATTTATCAAATTCAAAATGGATTCGGCCGCGGAACCGCTCCGATGTAATTAATTTTTCATAAGGATATTGAATAGTTACAGGTAAACGATTTGCGTGGGATAAAGTAATCATGAACCCTTGACCGATGTACCTTGCAGCTCGTATTGTTTGTTGACCATAATTAATGAACCCAGTTACCATGGGGAACATATCGTAAAGATCTATGAATAATTTTATGTTTGTTTCTTTCTCTTGTTTGATGTTTGAGAGAATTTGAGAGAAGTACTAAATTGTATTCCTTTTTCTTTTAGAGCGAAAGGAGTTGGGAAGAAGTTGTTAATAATAGATTACCGAGAGAAATAGGTAAAAGAAATTTCCATCCAAGATTTAATAATTGGTCCATTCTTAGTCTAGGTAAAGTCCATCGTGTTGTGATAGAAATGAACAAGAACAAATAAGTTTTAGCTAATGTAATAAAAATACCAATTGTCGTTCTAAAGACTCTACCTACTTTATTTATTTCAAATAGCTCAGGAATGAATATGTACGGAATAGAGATATTCCAACCACCCAAGTAAAGAATTGTTACAAATAATGAAGAAACTAATAGATTTAGATAGGAAGTAACATAAAATAATCCAAATTTGATACCTGAATATTCGGTTTGATAACCAGCTACTAATTCTTCCTCTGCTTCTGGTAAATCAAAGGGTAATCTCTCACATTCTGCTAGGGAAGAAATTAGAAAAACGATAAACCCTATAGGTTGACGCCACAAATTCCACCCTAAAAACCCATATTTTGACTGGGCCTCAACTATATCAACTGTACTTGGACTATTAGATAATCATAGTCGGTGATAACATCACTGTTCCCATCGCTAGTTCAGAACCGTACGTGAGATTTGCACCTCATACGGCTCCTCAAGGGCCATCAATAAATCTAAGGACCTAGTTGCTATTATTTATCTTGATATGTTTGGATTCTAAATCAAATATAGATAGAGTCAAAACCTTTCGGAAGGTCAAAAATTAGACCAATGGAATTCTGTCTGGCATATTAATATAATAACTCAAAAAGCACTTCTGAATTGATCTCGTCCTTTAATCATTTGCATTTTTCTTTATTGAGTAATAACTTAATCCTTCAATAAAATACTCCTTCTAGAAATATCAATACATATTTCAACCCATCCTTTTCCATTACGAAAAAATTCTAGATTATATGAGTTTCTGAATAATGCTACACTATCTCGCTATTTCTATGAATTTTCCTTTTTGTTCCTATTCTTCTTTCTTAAAACTGAAAGGGGGAGTAAAAAAAAAAAAGGATTATTTCGTTCCCGATAGTCATTTTTTGAATCTGTGGATAGGAGCATACTCTGGATCGCAATCATGGGGAGTACTGCTTAATCATTTCTACCAATTTTAAGCCCAAATTAGTATTTTTTCTGTTATGTTATGCAAAAATATCCTTTTTGATAATTTACATAACTAATCTCTATTACCAATCCTTTATGTATTTTTGTGTTCCTAACCATCCACTTATTTTTGACGAATCATCCGTTATAGTAATAAATATAAGTGATAAATAAATATAAGTGATAGTGGAAACTCTATATGGTTGATCTTTTGAGCCCGCTTCAAGCCAGGATGACTAATAACTAATCAAAAAAAATCTTGGGGTAAAAGTCTTGCTTTGCTTCTATTTACTTTTATTTCTTGTACGTAGGAAATGAGATTCAATCTTTTTACTGCTAATTTAGAAGCTGTTTTTTTCACTCATATAACTATCTGATTTAGTTCATCAACCTGAATGATGAATAAAAAAAGAAAGATATCCTCTTTATTAAAAAGAGAGAACTAAAGAAAAGTTTATGTTGAAACGAATCGCACGTAGAGATATTGATAACACACAAAGAGTTAATGGTATTTCATAACTAATCGATTGAGCAGCGGCTCGTAGACCACCTAAAAAGGAATATTTATTGTTTGATCCATATCCTGACATAAGAAGTCCAATCGGAGCAATGCTTGAGATGGCAATCCATAAAAAAACACCGATATTGAGATCAGATAAAACAAAGTCATAGCTAAATGGAATTACTGAATAACTTAGTAAAATGGATATAACTGCTATGGATGGTCCGATAGTGAATAAACGACCATCCCCTCTAGATGGAAGAAGATTCTCTTTGAAAAGAAGTTTTGTCCCATCTGCTAGAGCTTGAAGAATTCCCAAAGGTCCAGCGTATTCCGGGCCAATACGTTGTTGGATTCCTGCGGATATTTCTCTTTCTAACCACACAATTACGAGTACACCTATTGTGATTCCCAATACAAGAATTAAAATTGGTAAAAGCATTCCTATAATTCCATAGACCTCTTTTAAAGATTCAAATTTTGAAAAAGAATTGATATCTTGTACTTTTGTTGTATCAATTATCATTTCAACGATCAACTTCTCCCATAATGATATCTATACTACCTAGTATTGTCATAATATCAGCCAATTTCATTCTTTTAACTAACTGAGGAAGAATTTGCAAATTGATAAAACCCGGTGGGCGAATTTTCCATCTCCAAGGAAAACTACTCTGATCCCCTATTAAAAAAATTCCCAATTCTCCTTTTGGGGCTTCAATTCTTACATAAAGCTCTTGCTTCGGCAATTCAAAAGTAGGAGAAGGTTTTTTACTAATGAATCGATATTCAAAATCATTCCATTCTGGATCTTTTTCTTTATTAAAGGACCGTATTTCTAAATTCTCATAGGGACCTCCTGGAATTCCTTCCAGAGCCTGTTGAATAATTTTAATAGATTCCGTCATTTCACTGATTCGGACTAAATAACGAGCTAATGAATCTCCTTCTTTTTGCCAATGGATTTCCCAATCTAATTCATCATAACATTCATAATGATCAACTTTTCGAAGATCCCATGGGATTCCGGAAGCTCGGAGCATCGGTCCGGATAAACCCCAATTAATTGCTTCTTCTGCACCAATAATGCCTACCCCCTCAACTCGTTCTAAAAAAATAGGATTTCGCGTAATAAGTTTTTGATATTCAGAAACCGCAGTTACAAAATAATCACAGAAATCCAAACATTTATCTATCCATCCATAAGGTAGATCGGCCGCTACTCCTCCAATTCGAAAAAAATTGTGCATCATTCTCATACCGGTGGCAGCTTCGAATAGATCATATACTAATTCTCTTTCTCTGAAAATATAGAAAAAAGGAGTCTGTGCACCAATATCGGCCATAAAGGGTCCAAGCCATAACAGATGAGAAGCTATACGACTCAATTCTAACATAATGACTCTGATATAACCGGCTCTTTTAGGTACTTGAATATTCCCCAACTGTTCGGGTCCATTTACGGTTATTGCTTCTGTGAACATAGTAGCTAAATAATCCCAACGTGTTACATAAGGCAGATATTGTATAACTGTTCGGTTTTCCGCAATTTTTTCCATTCCTCTGTGTAAATAACCTAATATTGGCTCACAATCAATAATATCTTCACCATCTAGAGTAACGATGAGACGAAGAACACCATGCATTGATGGGTGGTGGGGTCCCATATTGACTATCATATGGTCTTTTCTTTTAGTTGGTACATTCATAGGTTCTTCCTCGATTCATTCTTTCATGAATTGCCGAAAACGAAAAGAAGTTCATCGAAATTCAAGATTTAATAAAATATAAATAAATAAAATAATTCCTTTTCAATTTTTGAATTAACAAATTAACGAGTTTTTGATTCCCGAATATTCAGCCGATTCATTAATTCTTTATAGTGGACTCTATTTTTCTTTGATAAATAAAACAGCAGCCGTTGACGTTTTCCCAGGATTTTACGTAGACCTCTCTGAGATAAATAGTCTTTTCTGTGCAATTGCAAATGCGAAGTAAGTCTTCGTATCTTATTGGTGAAACTAAATACTTGAAATTCAATAGACCCCCGGCTTTCTTTTTTTTCTTCTTGCGAAATAAATGCATTTTTTACCATAAAAAAAATCGACTATCCTCTTTTTTTTCTTAAAAAAAAAATTACTGATCAGTAAGAATAATGCTAGCCATTTCATTTTGTTATACAATAATCTTAAGTTCTTTATGAATTCCTAATTTTCTCAAAAAAATGAATCATTGATTTTTTTAGGATAGGAATACGAAAAGAGAGTACATATTTATACTCAGAAAAGAAAAAAATTGTGACCTAATCAAACATTGAATTAGTATTCATGTATGATACTGGAATGTAAGACAATGCATATGTACAGTTCTTTGTTGCATATACCAGATATGGTAGAGATATAGATGAAAAATGTCTCATTAACAAATTTGCAATCGTGGATACATATATATCCTTACCATACTGAAACGGCTGCCATTATTGGTATCAAACCAATATCGATTCATACAAGATAAATCCTCTAATCGATAATTAGGCCAAAGAAAGAACTTAAATTGAATTAGTTTTTTTTTATCTCTAGTAAAATGTTTACTTTTCTCAAAAATTTCCTCACAGTTTTTTACGTTATTGAAAAATACTGGATTTTTAGAAATAACATTTCTATTCCTCGAAGTGAAACAAATTCGAATTCTTAATTCTCTACACCGTTTAGTAGAAAAAATTGTTTCAGGAACAAACAAATCATAATGTTTTTTGTCATTTTCAGTTATTCTTTGATGTCTTACAATGGATTTATCCATTTTTTTTTTATCAACAGAGTTTTTTTCTCGGTATCTTTGATTTTCATTTAATTTTGGCTTACTCTTATGAACCAATGAAATATTTAAAGTTTGATACATAATAAGTTGTCCGTCGTTTTTGATAGACAAACGAACAGGTTCGATAATTAATATCCCTTTTTTCATCAATTCTGTAAGAGTTAAATCTTTTTGAATCATCAGAATATCTAGACTTAGTTCTCCCCTTTGAATAGCAGATATAGTAATCTCTCTTGGATTTACGAGTCTAAGCAGAAGACAATATACGTTGATATTATTGCTTATTTTTTTAGTTAAAGAATCATACCATCTCAATTGAAAACGTAAATACTTTTTTAGGAAAAAATCAAGTTCTGCTTCCGTATTGCTCTTATATTGCTTTTTCTTTCTATGTTTTTTAATATTTGAACCTGCATAATTCTCTTCAATATCTTTTTCTTGCTTTGAGAAAACTGACCCAAGAATCCCTTGATTTTGTATATCTGATTCAAGATTATTTTGACTTAGGGATTCTTTTTGCTCTTGATTTTGATTCTTTAATTCAATAGATTTTGGATAATCAGATAATAGAAAAGGGTCCCGCTTTTTCGTTCTAGTGATGTTTTTATTTAAATTGAAAAGAAGTAGCTTGGTTGGGATGATCCACGGTTTCATTTTATATGTATTATAAAGTAATACAAATTCTGGGAAGAACAAAAGTTTCAGATTCGAAATAGGACGACTTAGTATTTCTTCATTCATTCCCATCCAATCAAAAAGGATTTTTTTTTTGTCGGATGATTTGGTTTCTTGATCTTGATCAATTTGAAGATAAAAAAGACCTTTTTGATCAATTATTTGATAATTATTAACCCCAGTCTTAGTATTTGTATTACTATTCGTATCGATATTTATAGTGATATCGATCCAGGACTCAATATCAACTTTATTTCTAATAGAAAAATAGAGAATTCTCAAATCAAAATATTTTTGATCTGGAAATTTATCCAGATTTATATTATTGTCTTCTCCTAAATAACGAAATAAATAATTATGGATAGGGATAATATCCCCTGACATATTAACGAAGTTACTCTTTTTTATGTTGTAATTATAACAAATCTCTTGTTTGTTATTTATACCTAATGGTGATACAGAAATATACGAATCCTTCTTATCTTCATAATTAATGAATTCATATGAGAAAAGGTCATATTTATAGTATTTTTGAAAGTTATATTTTTGATTTGATAATGAATTTGATTCCAAATTTTTTAATTTTTTGTAAAAAATTAATTGGTCTTTTTCATCTGAATGTCTTTTGTTTAAATCTTTCTTTTGAGCCATACGTGCTTGATTGACTCTCTTTCTCCATTTGTGTGGTACTAATCGATACCATTTAATATGTGATAACTCATATTGAGAATGAGCCCTTAACCAGTTTTTCCATTCAATAATTCCGAAATTAAAAATATTTTTATGTCCTAATTCAGAATGAATTATTCCTTGTGTTTTAAAATAATTTTTAATTTCATTCTTAAGAAAAAGGGATGTTCCGTGATATTGAAGAACATATCGGAACTTATACAAGTTAAGAATTGGGGTTTGATAGATTTTGTAAAATACATATGCTTGTGAGAAGGAGGATAAGTTTCCAAAAATCTTTGAATTCTTATTACTAATATCAGTAATCCATTTTTTTATAGTCCAAAGAAAGTGAATTGCATTTGTTTTATCAATTTTGACTTTATTTATTTCATTATTGTAAATGGATTTCTCCTTTTTTTTTTTTGAATTATCAAAAAAAAGTTGTGTAGTGATCCTCAGACTATTAATGATCCATAGAATCATTTCCATATATAGCCTTTCAATACTAAATTTGATAATAAAATAAGAT